CATTGTACCCGCGAGCCCATGCATCTAGTCCCACTTTGGCCTGGTTTCCTTGCTCTGGGCTCGCCGATATAAGTAATAAGGAATGATATGAAATGAATCATTTAGTATGTAAGGAGCCGTTGAGGATTTAATTAGCTAGATTTCAGGCAATGGAAAATAAAGAAACGAGAGTTTTGATTCCATAGGTAAAAGCCGTAATAGGAACTAAACGAACTGAAACATCTAAGTAGTTTAAGGAAAGGAAAATAACCAAGATTTGTTGAGTAGTGGTGAACGAAAAACAAAGAGTCGAGGAAGTAATATGCAACAGCGAAAGTGTGTATGAACATAGTGAAACTATCACTAAGACTAAATACTGGGATCTAAGCAGAAGTAGTACCGTGAGGGAACAGAAGGAATCAGCGTCTTTATGAGCATAATGAAAAGAAATTTAAATTAGCACCTCTTGTATAATGGGTTGGCAAGTATATATCAATAGCGAGACAAGGATTTGTCGTAGAGAAATCGAAATACCGCATATTGAGGTAGTTATTGGTATATGACCCGAAAGTCCATGATCTTATCATGATCAAGTGTGAAAAACGACTGAACTGGTTACTGTTGCAATAGTATCAGATGAATTGTGATAAGAAGTGAAATATCAACCATATGGACAGCTAGCTGGTTTACCACGAAATATATGTAAGTATAGCCGAATCATGAAGGATTAAGAAGGCGCGAGCCAAGAAAGTATAGCACTTAACACTGTTTATAGATCACCCATTACAAATGGGCCTATGTGGGGGAATGTAAAGTTTTTATCACCGGTGTTTAATCTCAGAAATAATAATCCAGCTCCCTCGGGGGTTCTTGATTCGAGTCAGATTATTCGCGATAAGGTGAGTAATCGACAAGGAAACAGCCTAACACAAGTATGAAGGTCCCAAATCGAATTCTAAGTGAACACAAGATGACGAAATTATAATACAATTAGTTAGTTGGTTTGATAGTAACTATCTTTTAATAAAAGTGTAATAACTTACTAATCCATGTCCATAATCTCGTTATCATAGATTCAACGGGTCTCAAAAATTCAACCGAGAACTTGTATTGACGTCGCAAAAGGACGTTGATGATAGTGGTACATTTAATGAGTCCGCAAGGAAGGTAATTAAATAGAGAATGCTAACATGAGTAACGCAAATAAGATTCAAATCTTATCATCTAAAGCTTCAGGTTTTACCATAAAATCGGCCCTTAAGTTGAAATAACCCGCCAGGGTACCAACAATAGGGAGACATAGTCGCACAGTGCTTCGGCACTCTAATGTGTGCGATTCGGGAAATAACAAGAACCGTAATGGAAACCGACACAGGTAAGCTAGTAGGGAATATGAAGATGAATGAGACAATTATCGTAAATGAACTCGGCAAAAATAATTCTAAATGTTAGTCAAAACGGAATGCCCTTTCTAAGGGTCACAGAAAAAAAGATAGCACAACTGTTTACTAAAAACACAGCACGATGCAAAAACAAGAAGTGGTAGTATATCGTGTGAACTCTGCTCAATTGTAGTGAATAATAGGCCTCGTGATTACGCGAGGAGTTTAACAACTATAAAATAGCGGTCTTAACGTGAGGATCATAATGTAGCAAAATTCCTTAGAAGTGCCTTTGGAAAGCACAGAGAACAGGGAGAAACTATCAAACTACGGGGAACTCCTAAAGCTTATGTCACCAAGCCATGGCGGAAACGCCATGAGTGGCTGAAGTAATTACTCAGGTAGGGTAACAGCACATAAGATCTGCGAAAGTAGAATGGACAATCGCGTATCTAAGTCAATATTAAGCGATATTGTAAAAGAGCAACGAGTAGACGGTAGTTGTCGTGTCTAAGACGCGATTAAGGTGTACTCTAAATACTCTCGAAAGAGGGTTTCAGATCGGAATCCTGTTCTAACCTCCTATGGAGTATGACGAATCTGATTAAAAGTGTCCGCTAAATACGGTCCTGCATGAATGACGTAATGATGCTATAACTGTATCTACGATAAGCTCAGTGAAATTGGAGTCGCGGTGAAGATACCGTGTACCTATAAGAGGACAGAAAGACCCTATGCAACTTTACTATGTATAGAAAGACTGAGATGTTACGCCAAATATTCAGTGAACGCCGTCAAAAGCAATCAATTATTAGGTATGATATTATCATCTCATGAGAAACCTATTATCTTGGCGTAATATGTCTAAACCGCAGAGCCCCCTAATCGAATCCGCAAGGACCCATTGGGTGTCTTAGGGGGCACTGGTGACAATCTCTATATGATAGTTTGTGTGGGGCGCACATTTCAGCAAAAGTATCTGAATATGTCCAGATGACAAATAACAGAAGTTCACAAATAATCCGAAGGAAACAGACGTTTCCCGAGTAATCCCATATATTCGCCCCTGACTCGTCAGGTGTAGAATTAAATAATAGAAAAGTCAAGGTGTGATGCAATTGATCTAGAAATCAATCAGGGTAGAGACCCTGGGCAAGTGTAATAGCATAATCACATTGAAGTTGTAACATCAACAAATGGAACAAGTACTTACGTATGGTATAGTGAACAATTGCCACTGGTAGAACCGGTGCAATGATAACGGATAAAAGTTACGCTAGGGATAACAGGCTGATATGGTGAAAGAGTACATATTGTAAACCATGTTTGGCACCTCGATGTCGACTCTACTTATCCTACTGGTGCAGTCGCTAGTAAGGGTTAGACTGTTCGTCTATTAAAAAGTAACGTGAGTTGGGTTAAATACGGCGTGAGCCAGTATGGTTCTTATCCTTTATAGGTGTGTATCGAAAGGAATCCCATACTTAGTACGAAAGGATTAGTATGGACCTACCAATGGTGTATCTATTGGCTATTCGAATGAGAATCATCATTATGACAGAAGAAGCCACCGTAGAGTAGCTAAGTAGGTAAAAGATAAAAACCAAAAGAATTACGTTTGAATCGGTTTCCTAAGAAGATACAAGTAATAGGTCAAAGACTATGACCCCTTAATTATAAATTGCATAATTATATAAATTAATATTAATAAAACTAAATGATTTCTTATCTCCCGCGCTGAGTTAGCTTAATTGGTAAAGCAGTCGTTTTGTAATCGACCGATTAGGGTTCAAGTCCCTAACTTAGTAGACTCGAATGGGTTTTCATTGTTGGTAAATGGAGCTGAGCTGTAAACTCAGTGGTTTACACCTTCATGGGTTCGATTCCCTTCTCATTCATAATAAGAGATATAGGAGTTGAACCTATAATTTCTCGCGTGTAAAACGAGCGTTATAACCATTAAACTAATCTCTTGTTACTTATAAACATCAGATGGAAGCCAACCGGTTAGGCGTCTTCTTTGGGTGAAGAACTTAGTTAGTTCGACTCTAGCCCATCTGATAATCTCCCGTCAAGCCGTCGTTGACAATAAACCTCAGACGGAAATACCCCCCAAATGTGTACCCAGAAGGTAATTGCGGTACTAAGTGATGACGTCCATGGCAGGTGTTGCGAGGGTACCCCGGTCCCTCTGCATAGTGAGCCGATTGTGGGCCTCCCCGGGACCGGGGACTGGATATTCACGGCCGTTTGCAAGACATTTAGTTTGGGGACTTGTGGGAACAAAAGCCTCGCAGGAATAAGGTCTCGATAAGGGGTTGTATCCACCTCGATAGTCTCGAAAAGGGAATGAGCACCTCCGTAGCCTGTAAGTGCGAGTGCACGAATGGGAGTTATCGACCGCGGGTCAGGAAGGATCTTAATACCCGTGAAGCGGTCGTTCATGAGCGCCAGATGGGACTAGGCAGTTCGCCAGAGACTTTGCCTGGATGGCGCTCTTGCATTTGTTTGCAGAGCTCAGTCAACCCTCGCGAAGGATTCTATCCGAAGCCCTTCTACAGTCTTGCGCGAGGGGCACCAAGAATGTTTTCCGAGATCCCGTACACAGCCGGCTCTGGCACCTAAGGGTCATGTTTACGGGAAGAGCCGGCTTTACTGGAGTACTGTAAGCCTTGCCGTAGTGGCCAACGAAGACGTTCAACGTCCGGACAGGCCTGGTTGGAGAAACCCTTTGCAGATTGCCACTCGAACAGCCGAGCAAGCCAGACGCGGAGGAATCGCCCCCAGAACGGTGTAAGTTCAGGGACTGCGGGGAATCCCTGGCTGTTTAATCCCATCTAATCCCGGTCCTACTGCACAGTAAGCCCTTTAGAGCCTCCGGGACCGGGTGAAGAAGACCCTTTGCAAGACATTCATTTGGGGAGATCTTTGGAAACGCGAAAGCAGTGCGGAAAGGTCGATGCAATGTGAAGCCACAAGCACCTAGCAACCCCGATAACCCTTCCCAGCAACCAAATCGAAAGCCTTAGGGTTATCGGGAAGCCTGTCGTGTGTACGAATGTGCCGAGTTCTCTACCTCGGTCGGGCGGGTAATAAAGCTCATCATACCACGTGAAGCCGTTGTTTATAAACAGCAAGTAGGAAGCCACGAGCCCGACGGTTAGCCGCGAGTTCCTGCAACTTGAGAACCTGGAAGGAGTTCTTGCATGAATTTGCACAATAAACATTGCCGAGTAATTGGGATTGGAGCGACCCACCATCGCGCAAGGTGTAAGCTGCACCCCGAAGCCCCTCGACTGCCTTGCGCAATCGATTGCACCCAACAATGCACATCCCCGAGTTCCCATCCACAACCGGCCCTTAGCCTCATAGAAAACCAGGTGTACAGGTACCTCACAAAGGCCCCTAAAGTGTTGAAACGGACCGCAGAATCCCTAGTTGGGACTTTAGTATATGTCTTTCTGCGGAGAGCTACGACGTCGGACACAGCCGCCTATAATCGAGCCAGATCCCTCCTAAGGGTGGAACCTAAGATACTCCTCGCGAAGCTCGGGTGGAGCCTAAGATACTTCTCGCGAAGCTCGGGTTCCGATCTACGGGACCTCCAGCCTGGAGATGATTCTTCGGGAACAGGCTCTCAGACCTTGTTACCCCTAGGTTCCTCGCAGATCGCTTCCACTGAGGGCTAAATCAAATCCCCGCGAGTAGATCAATCTCGGTCTTCCACGCCATTGCAGCCTTCTAGTCCAAAAGATAGTCTAGGTACTTGGAAAAGCTCTGCAGAGTCCGATAAACGAAATGCTCGACAAAGCACGTCCCATATTCTGTCGAAAGCAGCCAAAGGAAAGCGGATACCAAGAATGGGCGCCCTGAAAACGGGAATCCCCACAATCGAAGGAAATGCCTTCTTTAAGGCTTTTGCTTAAAACGCCCGCGGATCTGGGGTAGGTTGCATGTGTAGCCAAGTCTAGTCTTCAGTCGGTGTATCATGGGATGAATCGCCGATAACTCGGCATGACGAAGGTCTACCGAGCCCCGCCAGGTCTTGCTTTGAGCACTGAAGCACAGGGGCTCGGGACTAAGCGGTTGGCCTTTATTGTCCCACAGTTTGATTTCCCGAGGGGTTGCTTGCGGATCCAATGGAACCGAGCGAAGCTCGGGTACCTAACTGATTATCCGAGGGGTTACTTGCAAATCACCGAGCTAAAGCTCGGGTCCTATAAACCACCCCGAGGAGTTCCTTGCAGAAATTGCCTCCATAGCGATATTCTGAAGAGCCATTTCGAAATGAGTCAATAAACCAGCTCCACAACTGAAAGCCCAAGGAGTGCGGATCTTTGCCGTCAAATGGACGACTTCCGGATGCATCTTAATGGGGTTCGGCGAGCCCTTGATAAAGCCGGGAGTTCCCGCCAGGCATGTTTACTGCGGAAGAACAGATGGGCCACACACCCCGCGGTTGGCCTCTACTCGCCACAGTTGGAGACGCCCCACGTCGGCAATCGTCTTGGGTCCTCACTGGTCCGCCCTTCGGGGTTGATCCTTTCTGCAGGTCTACCCTCTGTCTATGTTTAATCGCTTTTCTACTGGATATACCGGTCCCTTTGCACAGTAAGCCCAGCGTAGCTGGGCCCGTAGTTGGGCCCCCCGGGACCGGGAGATTCTCCAGTTCTGGTTTGCAGTAAATTCTCACGACGGACAAACACCATGAGACCACATCAAATCGTTCTTGAAGAGCTTTGCTCTGCTGGGAGCCAGGTTTTCGGATAAATCCGATGAGGGCCTAGTGTCTTTGCGACGCGAACCTAGCAGTCCATAGGAGCCTCCGGAGGCTCGTGCACTAGGGAACCGTCCACGGGGTTTTCCAAGTACCCGACCGCGAGGTCGGGCAGGACAGCGTGAGCTTTTCGGCTCTCGAGCTTTCTACCTTTCGCTTTCTTGCTGCCCATAAAGAGCTCGTGGTACCGGAGCCAGCATAACCTCCCCTGGATCCAACGGGTTCGAACTGGACTTTGGATACCCCGGGACCCGTTGGTAGTATTCACCTGGCCGGCTCTGTCTATACTACACGAGAATTACTCGTCTAGCCAGAATACACGTTGAAACAGTACCTACCTGAGGTTTTGAACGCAAATTGCATGAAACGTCGTAGTTCCATGAGTAGGGACCTCGCGCAGCTCGGACCTTGAGACCTACACCCTTGGAACGCTCCTTCAGCACAGCTTGGACAGTCGCTGCCCTACAAACCCCCAGAGCGGGAACGACCATTATTTGTACCTGTTTAAGTTCTTGAGACCTCATGCTTGTTGTCCCCCCTTTGCAGGTGCTCGTGACGGTAAGCACGGGGTTTGTTTCTCGTTCCACCGATTCAGCTAGCGTAGTTCCTATCTGGCCGATCTAAGCTGGTGCAACCCCAAGTCGGTCTAACCCACGACTTACGAATCTTCCTCTACTGTTCGACGCCCTCTGGCGACGTCTAAGGTTTCTTCGGCTCCTAGGTCAGAACTGTTGAACTTTTGAGGGGTTCTGGGCGAGTATAAGCGCGGGGAGCTTTAGTGAAGGTTTGATGCCGGATCTTAGATTACTCCCTTAAAGAGCAAGATTTTCTACAAAGGTCCACCCGAAGGGGTTGATCTGCCTCATACCCGTTCCACGAATCTGGCGGGAGTCCTTATTGCCTCTTGGTAGAGAAAGCCGTCCTAGGTGACTAAGATTGCTAATGAGGCTTTCTCCCGCAATAGGTATTGCAAAATCGTCCCTCTAGAAGATGCTTTGCAACGAAGGTTCTTCAGTCTCGCGTAAGTCGTCTTCAAGGTATTCTACCCAGGAGGTTCTTCGCAAGAAGAGGTCTTAGCCACCTTGCAGTACTCTATCCAGCTTTAAGGTATTTCAAGAAGTCGCCTTGATCCAGTCCTTCGTCACTGAAAGGCAGAACGGAGCATCCCTGTAAATCTTTTAGGTCTAAATCCGTGAGAATTAACCGAGAATGTGGGCTTTCCTGATATCTCCATGACTAACGCTTTGAAGGAGTCCCGAGGTGAAATTAAGGTACGGAACTTGCCGGGTTCCTCGAGATTCCCTCTACCACGATCCCTCCGTGCCCGCAGTCGTGGGGAACTGGCACTAGGGGTAAGATCCCGAATTCCACTGATTACATTCTAGTGCTCTTAGCTTGCATGCAAAGGACTTTGTTCATTGGGCACGAGCAAAGCTGTTTAACGAGCTCGACGAGTGAGCGAAGACAGCGACTTAGGGACCTTCATTGTGCAGGGATTCCCACAATTTATTGTGGTTTGCAAAAGGTTTAAACACCGAAGCAGTTGGTGCACGTGTATTTCAAAGGCTTCTTCCGTAAACCCGAGGAGCGGCGGTTGCCGCAGTACCCAGGGAAGAAGCTCTTGTGTTTGGTCTTCTGTGGAAGGTAGGAGCTCCATCATTAGTGTAAGCATTGCCGAAGCGTTTTCCTTGTGCTATCAATCGCGGTCCCTGCGATCTATGGTAACCCCATCCGCAGCCGGCTCTTCCCATAAACATGACCCTCGTGGGGCCAGAGCCGGCATGAGCTGAAATACCCCTCGACAAAGATTCCGAGCCATATATATGCGAGCATTTCGGACAAATGTGGACCTACGAAGAAGTAAGTAGAAACAGGCCTCATGATACCCTTTGCAGAAGCTTTAGCGCCTTATGTGCCTGGAGAAGCCCGTTCAACCTGAATCTTTTGGGGAGTAACCCGTGGTGGGCCTCTAGAATGAGGCTCTCGCGACGTTCGAGGCACAGGAGTTTTGCCCACTAAGCGGTGCCGGATGCCTTTGACTAAGTTTGTATGTCTGGGCACCGCAAGAGAGAGCTAGAGGCCGATCTAGTCGCCGGGTGTAATGAATCATGCCCCCCCCATCCCCCCCCACAGGGGGGGTAAGAAGAGGTCCTCTCGAGTGATGTCTGATTAGCGAGCACCCAAGGTTTCTTCGCGTTTACTCCACGGGGAGCCACGGAGGAGCAACCTAGGCCTGGAGCGATTGGCGACCCATCCGGAACCTCCGAAGATTAGCCGCTCCGGTGACAATGCACCAGAGGTTCCGACAGGTTAATTGCCGAAGTCCTTCCAAGGCCACATCGGGCCCTCGGCAGATGCTGGCCACAATCCTGCAAGAAGAGCTTCCGTCCAACACCTTCGCGACATTTGAGGCACTGGGGTTCCCACCCGCGCACATCCCGGCATGTGGGGTGCTCGTGTCCCTTGTCCGTGGGCTCCACAACCCCCGCAAATCGCGGGTTAAACGTAGGATCGCGGCGATTCCCCTCTCTCGAGTTGGGTTTATCCGAGAATTTCTGCCATAAATCGGGAATATATTGCCGAAGGATCGGCAATCAATTAGTCTACCGGTGCATGAGTAATGCCCCCCCCATACCCCCCCCACAGGGGGGGTTAGCAAACTAGCCCTACACGAAGCCCACCTTAGCATTCAAGTACAGACTTCGACCTTTGAAACTACACTGGAAAATGTTACAAAAACCCTTGCACCCTTTGGATTTCGCACCCAATGTGCCTAAAGGTGGTTCCAGAAAGATTCCGAAGGCAAGGTTGAGTTTTTCATTAGGTTTCTGGGTGCTGCGACGAGTTTGAGTGGCCAAGATGTAGTAGTCCGGGATACTGGGGGATGCCCCCCCCTAACCCCCCCCACAGGGGGGGATAAGGAGATAACCCGGAGGGTAGGCTCAATTCGGAAGGGCGGGAAGGCAGGAACAGCAAGGCCCACGGAAGGCCCTTCCGTGCACAGCCAGGTTTCCCAGCCAAGTGGAAGACCGCCAATCTGCAGCGTAGACAGCAGGGGGTTCGCGATTGTGGAGCCTCAGGATAGCTAGGACGAGCACGTCTAGCGCATGGGCTCGGGAGGATAGTAAGGGCAGTCGACGAGGGTCTAGTGTAGGTAGATTGCCTCTTTGATGTATGAACAAGCCAGGATGCTGAAGACGTATGCCTGGATGAGTCCGATGGCGAACTCGAGACACATGATTCCCAGAACGAGTCCGAGTGGGAGGAATCCCACGATGAAGAAGATGATTCCGGATGACATGAAGTCGAAGATCAGTCCTCCCAGGATCACCAGAAGAAGGTGTCCGGCAAGGATGTTTGAACCAAGTCTTAGACCAAGAGAGACGCTACGTGCAGTGTAAGACAGAAGCTCGATGATCACGAGCACTGGCACCAGAGGAAGAAGAGTCCCGGCAGGAACAAACAGCCCGAAGTACTCGAGCTTGAAGTTGTAGAAGCCGAGGATAGTGACTCCAAGTCACAGGATGCTACTTAGCGACACAGTGAACACCAGGTGAGACATCAGCGCGAAGTTGTAAGGGATCATACTGAAAAGGTTGCTGATCAGGATGAACACGAAGATCACGTAGATCAGTGGGAAGTACTGTTGTCCCGAGATCCCGATCTGGCTGTAGACCATGTTCTGAAGTGTGCTGTAAAGTGACTCGATCCCCATTGATCATTTTGTAGGGATGATTCCGTTGTTCCCGATGCTAAGTGTGTGTAGACCGATGATGATACTGAACACGATGATTGTGTATACACCGAAGTTTGTCAGGCTTAGTCAGGAGAAGTCCGCGATGGACGATGTGAGAGAGATGTAAGTGTTGATCTCGAATTGCTCTAATGGAGAGTTAATGAACATTGTGGGGGGCTTGTTCGAATTTGTCACAGAAGGTCGTTCTGTACACAGTCCCGAGGGCTTATCTAGGTGTGGAACCTAGAGTTTTGTGATGAAGATTCTAGATAAGAAGATGAAGAACAGTCTAGGTAGGAAGTACTGTGAAGCAAGCACAAGAAGGATGAAAAGGAAGGAGAATCCGTACACTAGCTGGTTGACGAAGTAGAATGGCACGAGTTGTGGCATGGTCCTCGTTATCGGCTTCCGAATTGCGTATTCAAGGATATGTGGCATATTACTTATAGGTGTCCGAGCTTGATCCTTACGTTGAACTTCCCGTTCTTGTTGATGTTGCTCTTCTGCGCCAGCGCGATGTTGGAGATCCGGCTGTTCAGGTTGAACGGCACCGAGGCGTTGTCTGCTGTGTTGCACTTGAGTGTCCCGCTGAAACGGATGTCTTTCAGGGTACGTGCAGTACTTACGGCTTTAGGGAGTTTTCCGGCGAACTCGAAGCTGTACCCGATGAGGTATTTGCTGTTGAGGAGGTTTCATACGACGTTACCTTTGTGCAGGAACTCGCCCGGCAGCACCTGGGCCCCCGCGCTACGCGCGTTCAGGACGTTGTTGGCGCGCACCTGTCCAATCTGCTCCCGCTGCAGCTTGTTGCTTAGCTGCAGGAGCTTAGCCTGTGGAAGTGCAGTGGCATTCACGTTGTTGTTCAGGATTCTCGTGTAGCCCTTCTTGAACGTTCCGAAACGGTTGATGTTCACGCTCAGGTTTTCGCTGAAGATCTCGCTGCTGAAGTAGTCGTACTTGAGGATGATAGGCTCTACTTCGACTTTTTTACCGAAGTGTCTTGATAGCAGGGCGTTTAGGCTCTCCGACCCGTGCTCGAGGTTGTGGATCATCCGTGCCAGCAGGAGGTTGTTGTTAACCGCCCGTCCCTCCTGAGACGTCTTGGCGAGCTGGTTTGCGTAGGCGTTGTACACGAAGAGCACCACACTTAGCTTGTTCGGGCTGTCCTTGAAGATGGGCTCGCTGATCAGGTAGCGCATCTGTTGCCCCATCCACTGTCCCTGTCCGGGGACCACCTTGCTCTGGAAGTAGCGGCTGAGCAGCTCTCCCACGAGGTTCTGACGCAGGACTGCGTCCACCATGCCCTGGTTGCTGAAACGGTACAGGTTGTGTTTGTTGTCGTGCGCCGTGTTGTATTTCTGCAGGGAACTGCCCTGGTTCTGGATCTTACGTGATGCCATGTCCGCAGTCTGGAGTCCCTCCAGTCTCACGTCTAGCAGCGCTTTCACTAAGCTTTTGAGGAGTTCTTTTCTCATGGGTTTCTTATTTTATTGTCAAGCCGCGGCTTTCTTACTGTGCTGAGTACTTAGAGGGGGCCTTGAACCTCCATTGTATGTATATGAGACATATGTTCTAACCGATTAAACTATCTAAGTGGAAGGGTAAATACAGAGAATCGAACTCTGATGATATGTACCACAAACATATGTTTTACCTTTAAACTATATCTACCTTTCTGGAATCAATGGGAATTGAACCCATGGCTTAAATATGCAAAATTTACGTTCTACCAATTGAACTATGATCCCGCTGACCTTACTTATAGCGGCGGGTGGGATAGTAAGAGAGTGTGTGGGAGCCTACAGGTAAAGAGTCAGCAGGTGGTCAGACTTGACCTTGATGTTGTTCTTCACGATGTAGAGCGCCTTGTTGTTGATCTCGTAGGCGAAGCCAATCGACAGCAGGATGACGAAGAGCACGAAGATGACGAGTCCATAGGAGCCTGTGTGGTACAGAGCGAGCCCGTAAGGGAGGATGCTTGTGATCTCCAGGTCGAACGGAAGGAAGAGGATGGCGATCAGAATGAAGGAGACTGTGAAGGCCACTCTTGTCTGAGAGAAGCTGGACAGTCCACACTCGAAAGGCCCTGTTTTGTCTCCGTATGTGTTAGTCTCGGAGAACAGGATGTTCACCACGAGGAGTGCGAGTCCCACGACGGGGACCAGGAGGATGAAGATGTAAGCTGTTAGAGAGATGCCGAAGTTAAACATGTTTGTTGATGTAGTAAGACTCCACGATATGTGTACCATTGTTAGCAATATCTAGTCCGACCACGCCCAGTGCGAGGATCACCATGATGATCACGCTGATCACGATGGATAGCAGCGGAGTCACGCTGAGGGTTGTCCCTTGTGCATGGCTTCTTCAGGCGCCCAGAACCCCCGAGTAGCTGTTTGAGTCCGCCACAATGAGGTTCTTCACGATGAAGATGTAGTAGTAGGCAGTCACCGCACTACTTAGCAGCACGAGGAAGGCCAGGAAGAGGTAGGAACTCTGGATACCAGTGAATAACACGTAGAACTTGGCGTAGAACCCTGTCAGAGGAGGGATTCCGATCAGAGATGAAAGCACCACGATGTAACAGAAGCCCAGGTAGGGGTTCGCGAAGAGGAACCCGTAGAGGTCCTTGACGAACTCCACCGGCGTGTTCTGCGAGTGTCTTGGGTTCGCGTTGTGGTACAGTTTGCCGAATGTCTTAGCGTTGCTGAAGTACAGCCCGTTCACGAGGATCAGCAGGAACCACACCACGTGTGTCAGCCCGTACTGGTAGATGTTGAAGAGGAACGTGGACAGAGTCGAGTTGTTGTTGCTTAGGATGATGAACAGGAAGTACCCCGAGTTCACCAGTCCACTGTACCCGATGATCCGTTTGATGGTGAACTGTCCGAGCCCCCCGAGAGCTCCGAACACAATCGATAGCGCCGCGATTCCGGCCAGCAGCAGCGGGATGTTGTACACAGCCACGTCGCTTGCCACTAGACTTGTGTAGGCGGCGTTGTACAGGAAGGCAGAGTTGGAGACCAGTGTGTAGACCACGGTCAGGATGCTCACCTTACCGACGATACTGATTCACAGTGTGACCACTGTGGGAGTGTTCGCGTAGATGTTGATCAGCCAGTTGTGGAATGGCGCTGTCCCGATTTTCAGGAAGAGCCCCAGCAGAATGAGCACGTAGGCGAGCAGGATCGCGTTTCCGTCGAAAGTAGCGGGTAGCACGCTGAACCCGTTGTACATCGCAAAGAAGTCGCTTAGGTTCAGTAGCCCCGTCTCCGCGTAGATCAGCACGAAGCCCAGAAGCACCACGATTGACCCCACACTCCCGATCAGGAAGTACAGCAGCCCCGATTTCGTGCTCTTATAGGACTTGTTGAAGAAAGTCGTGATCAGGTAGAGTGTGTAGCTCTGAAGCTCCAGCGTGATGAAGATCACGATGAAGTTGTTTCACTGCATGAAAAGTATCACCCCTAGGATGTTCAGCAGCACTAGCACGATGAGTTCCACCGGCTTACGTAGACTCACGAAGAGTGAACCGGAGTTACCCTTCAGCACTGCGTTGTTGCTGTTTGTCTGGATGTTGTGCACGTACTCCTGGAGCACGTACAGATAGGCGATTCCCATGAGGAAGATCAGCGCCTCCACCATCTTTGTGTAGGAAGTCACGACCAGCACGTCGTTGTAGAGTGCAAGCCCTCCTCCTACGAAGTCCAGCTGGACGCTGTCGTATAGCACTACTAGCACTTGAAGCAGTAGCACCACACCGATACGGTAAACCTCTTTTACCTCTTTTATCGTTTGTAAATTAAATGTGCTTAAAATTAGAATTAGTGTTCCTAGAACTAGCATGGCTTGGTTTAGGTCCGGGACTTAGTCCCCCGCAGTAAGAATAGTTAGTGGCTCGATAGACTCGCTATTTCTGCTGTTGTCCAATGTAGAACAGGATGTTCTCCAGCATTGTCACTGCCGGAAGCAGCACGATGAAGTACGCGAAGTACAGCACTGTGGCTACTTGTCCCAGGGCAATGAATGGTGGCTCGATGTGTTGAGAACCTAGCGCTCCCAGTAGTAGGAAGTTACAGATAAATAGCCCGTAAAGCACTTTTGATAGTACTTTGAAGGCGTTTCCTCTCACGATGCTACGGTCGCTGATTGGTAGGATCATCAGAATCAGGATTGCTGCGACCATTGCAATTACCCCTCCTAGTTTAGAAGGGATCGCTCTCAGGATCGCGTAGAATGGCAGTAGGTAGAACTCTGGCACAATCGAAGCTGGTGTCACCATCGGGTTTGCTGGAATATAGTTGTCTGGGTGTCCAAGAGTGTTAGGGTTGAAGAACACGAAGGCGCTGTAAACGAAAAGGAAGACGAATACAGTGATCAGGTCCTTGAACACGAAGTAAGGGCTGAAAGGTAGACGGTCGATGTTACCTGTGATTCCAAGTGGGTTTGATGACCCGTGCTCGTGTAATGCGATCAGGTGCATTAGTGTAAGGGCTGCGAGCACGAATGGTAGAAGGTAGTGAAGCGCGAAGAAACGCTGAAGTGTAGGGTTCTCTACACTTGGCCCTCCTCAGATAAACTCTACAACGTCTTGTCCAATGTACGGAATTGCACTCATTAGGTTAGTAATTACTGTTGCCAGAGGTTAATTAATTAAGAGGCACTCATCACTCAGAGATGGGACCAAGGGTCCTTTTCCATGCCAATTAACCATGTACCACGCGTGCGTGGCCTTGTGTATTGTCGACTGTACATTAAGCATAGCATTGCTATACCCATTGGTGGGTGATCCAGTCTGTAGCGACCATTTAGTAAAAATGTCCGACGGTCTCATTCTGGAAAAACTCCTTTAACCGTTTTCACCAATGTTGCCATATTGACTATGGTCCTTTATTTGGTCACAAGTCTAACTTGCGTTTGAGAGGTCGCTGCCTTAATTGATTTTATAGGTCATTTCCTTAATAATAAAAGGTGAAACGATACGTCTTAAATCCTCCATGGATTCCTTTCAGATGTGGATAGAATATTGGTTAGCTACTCCTGCGGGGTTCACAGTTGCCTTCAATTTGAAGTTCACATAGAGGACATGTGTTAATAGTTGGCAATCTTCAAAGGTAAAACCGTTAGTTGCGAGCTTTAGGCCCGAACTCACACGACCGCCGTCCATAATTCAGGTGGCAAGAGCTATTGGAGTAAGAAACTCCCCGATATTACGTGGGACATGTTTGATATTATCTGTGTACCATAGATCGTGGATCCAGTTCCAACTCGTATAGGTTCACGTGTGAAATCTTGCGATTTTTCTAATTTTACCCTTTTTACCCAATCTTGTTAGAATCTGGGGAACCTCGGGGTTACAATAACCCTGTCCAGCGAAGATTTTGTGTAGATAAAGAATGTACTCGATGTGGCTAGATTCCTGAGATAGACTTAGTCTAGAGCCTGAACCTGCTTTTCTTCTTTCTAAACGTCCGTCCCCTAAGAGTGATCCAAAAATGATCTCTAAAATCACTCTATCGTGCGGTCCTACACGGTCCGCCCCTCTAAGACGGGCACCGGATTTCATATTTAACGGGGAAATGAGCCATAAACAGTCTCAAACTGTATCAATTTTTGGATTAGATATTGTTAGGATCAAATAAAGGACCATTTGAGGCGCTAAATTTACACCTCATAGAGACATTTGACCCATGGGTAAAACGTACGAAAATTAAACCCATATGTCCCACAAATCGTGATATCTGTAGATATGCTATTTACATATGGGCCTAGGTGGCACATTCAATTAAACACCCACCCAGTTCGGGTGGACTAGACACTTGGCGTGCCATGATACTCTAGCGAGTATTTGAATTGGGCCTGCGCCACCTAATAGTAGACTATAAAATTCCGACTGTACATTAAGCATAGTAGACCTATGCCCATCGGTGTGTTATCCAGTCTGTAGCGACCATTCTTTAAAATGTCCGACGGTCTTCCTAATAATAGCAATTAGCTTGACCGTTTTCACCAATGTCGCCATCGAGATTCGACGACTATAGATATCCGTTCGCGTGCTAAATCAATTCAATGTAACAATGTCTTTTTTCTCCAATGTTTGCCACAAACTTCTTGGTGGGGATGAAGCCTTCATGGTGTTTGATCGCCCTATAGAGGGTTTTTCTACCACAGCCAAGCTCGAGAGTTAGCTCCTTCATGCTTGAATACACGAAGAATTGGGACCTGTCTATCACCCTTTCTTTATTCACGACCTCATAGAAGTGGAGACGTACGGGGGTTTCCCCTGCGACACATTTAAGTCTCGTCTCTTCAGACATGGGCGGACGTTTTAAGGCCACCTCCCTTAACTCGTTTCTCTGTTCCTCACTCACCGTCCCTTTGTTCGGGAGACGACTGGTGCTCCCCTTCCAGACATCACGCATTTTCTGACGTGTGTCTTTATCCCCCGAAACTCCGCAAGTGCGAGTTTGGGTGTTATATTTAGGGCAAAACAGTTCGATGTATTGTTCTTCTATCTTAAAGAGTCTGTTTCTTTCGGATCTAAGAGCCTCGGGGCTCTGAACCTTTTGAGGGTCCTCGTATCAGTGCTCAATGATTAAGAACTTGAACCCGTCTAACCCGTATTTGGACACCGCGTTTTTCAGGATCTTGTTCGTGCTAGGGGAGAGAAGATGCTCTGCGAATCTTCTGTATATACCTTTGTAGCTGGAGCCTATGTAGAGGTTTCCCGTCAGCTTGTTATAAATCAGGTATACCCCGATCATGTCTCTTGTGGTATTCTTGATTACCGCTCTCACGGTCTCATCGTTTAGGTTATCGAACGAAATGACTCTCTCATTGACCATGAGGCAGTGGCTTTTGGAAGGGGCCGTAGTCGAGTAGTGACGGCGATCTCCAGGGTTTCAACGAGCTAACTTTAGGCGGGAGGACCGCGAGGCTTGAGGTTTGTGGCCAAACACCGAGGTTTGGGCTTTGAAGGTTGAATTGGGCATTAGCGCTAGTACGCTCAGGAAGAACCATGTTGGGCAAACGATTTCACCCAGGAATCCTGTGATGATAAGCACAAGGAAGATGATCACCCCAATCACTCATACGGCGACTCTTGGAGATTTGTATGACCCGTAGTAGATTCCACGTGCCATGTGTGCGTAGATGAGGATGAAGAAGAACGCAGCTCCGTTGGCGTGTGCGTATCTAAGGGCTCATCCGCTGGAGACGTCCCTCATGATGTGCTCCACGGAGATGAACGCCAGCTCGATGTTTGACGAGTAGTGCATTGCCAGGAAGATCCCTGTTGCAAGTTGGATCACTAGACAAAGACCTAGAAGGCTTCCGATGTTTCATCAGTAGGAAATTGTACTTGGTTGAGGTGAGTCAATGAAGTAGCTGTTAGCTAAGGCTAAAAATGGGTTTCTTTTACGTAATGCCATTTGATTATGTGCTAGACCGGAAATCGCGATTTCGAGTCTGCTAGAAGAGGTTACATGTGATGAACTTTTCGGGGGAGAATCTGGAGCGTCATTGTGGGCATGAGACTTACTTATAATTCGGGGGGTGACGCGTATAAGTAATCAAGAGTGTAGTTTAATTGGTAAAACTTTAGGCTTCAATCCTAACATTAATGGTTCAAGTCCTTTCATTCTTGAGTCAATAATAAGTAAAGTCATGTAATCGTTCGATGTGCAGGCACTGAGGAGAGAAGACGCGGTGGGATTTTAATTTCATCCTGTGTGAATCTAATCCTGCACAAGATTTGCTAGCTTAGTGAGATGAGATCTGCGGATGGCACGGGAACTAGCTTACATTATTGATCCTTGATTGTGGCGAAATTGGTAGACGCGATAAATTTAGGCTTTATTCTTTACAGGTTCGACTCCTGTCAATCAAATCAATGCTCCCTGCATTCTTAATTTAACTGGTAAAATAATAATCTACGGAATTATATATATAGGTTCAAGTCCTATAGAATGTTTGTTCCCCTTGTAATCGGGGGACATAATATATGTCAAAGATACCACTATAGGTGGATATTTTATAAATTTGTATCTGTTATTAAGTCTTAATGGATTCGAACCAATAGCTTTTGACTTATCAAGTCAACACTCTAACCCTTGAGTTAAAGACTTTTATAATGTGCTTTTATAGTTCAATCGGTAGAACAAAGACCTTCTAAGTCTTATATTAAGGTTCGAGTCCTTATAGAAGTATGAGTATAGTTGGATTTGAACCAACATTGGATTGCTTAAAAGACAAATGTTCTACCCTTAAACTATATACCCGTGTTGAATTGGAAAGATTCGAACTTTCATAGACCTAACTCAAATCTAGGGGACTTACCTATTAGTCAACAATTCAGATTTACCAATCAAAGGACTTGAACCTATAAACCTATGGTAACTCATTTTAAGTGAGTCGTGTCTACCTATTCCACCAGATTGGCTTAAAGTTACAGAGAATTGAACTCTGATACGAACATTATGAGTGATCTGCTTTAACCATTAAGCTATAACTTCGGTGCCTCATTCGCACTTAGCAATAACACGATTTGAACGTATAGTATAAGAGCATGAGTCTTATGTGTTATCCGATTACACCATATTGCATTACTTATAATCTTAACAGGAATCGAACCTGTACTATTAGAATGAAGCTCTAATGTCTTAACCATTTGACTATAAGATCAACTAAGATCCACCGAAGATAAATCCATGAGGACCCACCTAAGGTGTATCTGTGTGTCCATCCCGAAGGAGGGGTGAGGAATGCTCAGGAAAGCATCGGATAAGATGGGGTTCGAACCCATAAGAACTCTCGTTCAACTATTTAGCAAATAGTCCGCTTTACCTATGGCTACTTATCCGGCCGAATCTGACCTGAATCGAACAGGCATCCTTTCGCGTGACAAGCGAACACTTTACTTTAAGCTACAGATCCCGAGGAGAAACCCCGCGATTCCTTACTTATAAGTAACCATGCAGGAGATAACATAGCTCCCCGGGGAGCAATAAGGGACATGTGTCTGAGTGGTTTAAAGAGTAACCTTTGAGTCGTTATGTATTGTCAAATACCGTAAGTTCGAATCTTACCGTGTCCGTAGATCCATTTAATAAAGATCCAATTCTCCACCGGGGCAAGTCCAGTACAGGAACGCCCGAGCTTCGTCTACTCAATAGGAAGGGCCGAACATTGCTCGGTTAACCAAATAACGCCGGAGCTTCGGTGTACTTAATAGGCCCCGAGCTTAGCTCGGTGTCGATAGGAAACCTCGAACACAATATGCCCTCAGCCCAGACAGATCGGAAGCCCATTGTGGATCTTCGAGGGCAGTGAACCTCGACGGAGATGTCGGGCAAAAGAAACAAAGATATGAACGGGAATTGCCCGACAACTCAAGCAAAGAGTGATTACACAATTCCAGTGCCTCTTTATGGATCTCGCCGGGACCTCGACCTACCAGGCAAAGAGCCGAGCGGCTCGATCATGGTCGACCAACGGTTTGCAAGGCAGTGCACGAAGAACCGGAGGAAGACAAAAAAGTCCTAACCTGAGCCCTATTCGGGTCCCTCATCTCACAGGACCCTAGACTGGAGGCGACCCCGGCAGAAAGGGTTCTAAGGGCTCTTTCTGAAAAGACCTCAAAGGTCCAAAGCTAAACTAGTCGGGCAAAGTAGATAAAGGAAGATCCGAGCAGGTATTGCCCGACGCCTCAAGCAAAGAGGGATTGGAAGGGCCCAAGACCTGCAATGTTTAAAGTTTAAAAGTGAAATCCAAGTTGTACTCGAAAGTTGGAGCAAGTCTTCTACGGGGAGGGGAAGAGTAAAGGCTCGGTCAATAGGAAGGGCCGAGTTTTGTTTGTAGAACATAATCGGGCCCGAGCTTCGCTCGGTGTCGATAGGGAGCCTCGGAATGCAATAAGCCATTCTGCGGATGGCGTACAGCAGCCAAGCGCTAAAGGGCAATACCCAAGGTCTACCCGAGCGGGTGCAGAGTAACCTCGACGGACGTCGGGCGAAGTAAAGAAACAAAGGTCCCTGCAGGCTCGCCCGACTGCTAAGCTAAAGAGCAAGTGCAACGCCCGCAAACATGACCCATAAACAGGGACGAGCGGCTATGATCGACCCCCGGTTTGCTGGTGAAATCGCACCAAGAGACGCCCTCGGCAATATGCAATCTACACGAGTATACTCGACAAACCGGATACAATACTACACAAAAAATAGGTTTCTACAGAAAATTACGGGGAATACTAAACCTGGGAGCCTTATTGAGAGATAATGAACATGAAAGGCTCCCAAGACAAGGCGATCAGCCATTTTCAATATGACTAAAGGTGGCTCAGGGTCTCAATGAGTTACTGGAGGGCCGAGTAAGCTCCTCGACTAGAGCTAAAGCCTAGAACCTGCAGTGCTTCAGACGTCCTTTGTAATCTGGAATCTGCTCGATCTCCTGATCGACGAAGGGTTCGCAAGTGCGAGTCAAGAGGGGCCTATAAACCCGGCGCACTAAGTTTGAGCAAAGATAGGGTTCGTAACTCCAGTCCCCGAGCAAAGCTCGGGTACTCGGGAGCACCTGTTGAACAGATACCTCAAAGTCCGGGGACAGGCGCAGAAACTCCGGATATACTTGTGCATTTGTCGATCTAGAGGTTCAACTCTAAGGTCCTATTAGCGGGTAAGTCATGGGGTCGAATCTCTGTTAAATACCCGGTGGCCGGATAATTAGATCAATAGTCCAAGACAAGGCCACCGGTACACGTAGCCACGCTCCTGGGCCTGCAAGGCCCTTGTTCTGGCATATTAGGTTCAGACTAAAGTCGAGATCCTTAAAGCTAAAAGTCGGAAATCCCTAGCAGAACGGATCTCGGGAATAGGGTCTGTGGGTATCCCTCGTAATGAAGGATGAGTAAGGGTCTCCGTAAATTTCTTGACCATCTTTTGCGGGAAGAATGGCCTCTCCGGTGTCTCAGGACTTTGGGTCAAAGTTTTCCGAGCAATGCTCGGGGAGGGTCTGCCCCGATGGGGAACTTGCACCTCGGGAGCTCCACGTCGAAGTCGGCAAGTGACTTAGCGCAGAGCTTTAAGTCGGGGCCACCTGTGGTTCGCCTCTAGCCTTTAGTGGCTCCCTTGGACATCGACTTTGGTTAGCAAGGGGTCTCCACTGGCGATGAAGTCGCCTCTCACGAGTCTTTCCAGAGGACTGGATCAGCACTGCCAGGAAGGCGTGCATACGTTGAGAAGCCCTGGGTTCCTCACTTCTCGAGTGCCCTGCGGCTTAACGTCGCGGTTAGGGGGATCTCGGGCGGTTGAGCGGGAACCTAAGTTTTGGTGGGGAAGTCTTTGCGAGCCCTTGACTGCGGGTGTGTGGCCCGTCGAAGCTTTCACGTTCGTGAGGCCATGTTACTCCAATAGCCCATCCTCGGGACTTTGCTGCAACAACCTTTAACGGTTCTGTCCATAAAGCGGAGCCGGGAAGCTGTAGTGCGGCCTTGTTTCATGCCGAGGCTCCGCATGAGTGCTCTACGGTATTGCCCTCGCAGGATAACTCCTTATGCCCCCCCCATACCCCCCCCACAGGGGGGGTTACCTCAGATTCCCCGAGGGAAAGCCCCACAGAAGAGTTAGATTAATAGATTCCCCGAGGGAAGGCCCCACAGGAGGTTAGATTAATAGAGTACCCGAGGGTTAGCCCCACAGGGGGTTAGATTAATAGAGTAGTCCTGCAAACCTTGACCCCTAGTGCACATCTTGGCTTTGAAGCTTACACGACGCCACGAGCCCCTCTCGCAAGGTAAATCCGGAGAATACCCGCACCAGCAAGTGAGCCAATTCCGAGCCTCACGAGTAAACTTGGCGATAAGCTCCCACATTCTGAGGTGCCTGGCATAGTTTGAGAAAGGAGTTGGACCTGGAGACCGGTTGACCCGAGCTCTGCTAACCTGGTTAGAGCCTCGCGAGGAACCTGTCAGTTAGAGCCACAATCGACTTGCTCCCTCTGACGACCTTGTCCAACGAGCTCCTAAGAAAAGCGCTAGACCCTAAAGGGAAGCCTGTTGGCCGTTCCCTATCCGACTTTGCACGTTGCTAAACTTCGGGACATTCGACCCCGAAGGACCAAATAAGGCCATAAACCGCGCTAGACCAAAAGACTGGTTTTCAAAGCTAGGGGTAATGGGGACCGATAGGAGTGCTGCGAGACTAACGGGGTAGCGGGCTACCCCTGTCGAAGTCCGAGTATTGGGATGAACACCTGTTTAGCTTTGCACTAGTGAGCCCAGGGTGTCGACTTCCGTGGGCCCATCGGCGATGAGACCTAACAGTTAAGGCCTCCCTAAGAAGGTTGACGACATTGCGGCATTTAAGGAGGCCAAGGGCTTGGCCGCTAAAGACCCTCGAGCGGGGAACCGCCGACATAGGTTTGTCGTTGGGAACGAACAGCGAGGATAGTAAGAAGGCCTATTTTTGATCTCCAGGGACTATACATAAGAGAAAGCGTTGAAGATGTAGAGCACACAAGGGATGAACAGAGTGAACCCGAATAGTAGGGGAAGGAAGACTAGTCAACAGAGGTTGATGAGGTTGTCGTACGTGAATCTCGGGAACGAGGCTCTCACCCAGATGAAGGTGAACATGAGCATGATGAGTTTAACTGCAAGCGCAATTCCGTAGAGCGCTCCCTCTGCGAGGTTGTAAGGCAGCGAGTACTGCACGCCGTTGAGCGGGAAAAGGAAGAGGTCGTTAAGAACGCTGATGTTCAGGTACCCCCCGAGGAAGAGAATTGTCGTACTGGCACACATGAGGATCAGGTTGCTATACTCGGCCAGGAAGAAGAACACGAAGGGACTACCGGAGTATTCTGTAAAGAATCCCGCAACAAGCTCACTCTCGGCCTCCACAAGGTCGAATGGCGGTCTGTTTGTCTCCGCGACAGTACTGATGAAGAAGATGATGAAGAGAGGGAATAGAGGGACGAAGAGTCACACGATACGCTGTGTCTCGATGAAGGTGGTCATGTTCAGAGTGCTCACGAACATGATACAGATGATGTAGATCGTCGTCAGCACCAGCTCGTAGCTGATTAGCTGTGCAGTCGATCTGATCGACCCCATGAAGGAGTACTTACTGTTGGAACTTCACCCGGAAAGCAGCACCCCGAAGACTCCGAGGCTCCCGATTGCCAGCGAGAAGAGGATCCCGTTCTCCATGTCTCCCAGAGTGATGGCTGGACCCAGAGGGATCACGACTCACCCGATCAGGGCAGTGATTAACGTGATCAGAGGGCTGATCACGAGGATGTATTTGTTAGACTCCTTTGGCAGGATGATCTCCTTTACCAGGAGTTTCACGGCGTCCGCGAAGGCCTGTAGTAGTCCGTAGTAACCTACTGCGTTTGGCCCCAGTCTACGTTGGAGGTATCCCAGCGTTTTACGCTCGGCCACCGTCAGATAGGCGACGCTGAAGAGCACGCAAACGAGGAAGATGAGAATTTCGATTATATCTAAGATCATTGGTTTGGGTTCTTGTCTCCAATAATGTCGCACATTATCGAGACCTCGGGCGACGATGCCCGCTTCGATTGCTCGAACTTCGCAATTCAGTCGATAGACCTACTTAGTGATGATGATCACCCCGATAATCGTCAGGAGCAGGATGATTCCCGTGATTAGGAGTGTCACCGAGTACTGTGTGAACAGCAGCTCCCCGACCACCTTCAGCTCTGAGTATGTTCTCAGGTCCGCTCCTGTGGCTTGGTCTCCACGGATCACGTTAAACACCTCGATTTGGTCTGAAATGTCCGCTGCAGAGTAGTCCACGTTGCTTAGGCCGTTGATGTATGACAGGATATCTCCGTAGACCTTGACGTCCTCGACGCTCGCGCTGACTAGCACGAACCCGATTGTCAGCAGGCTCACCACGATGAGCACCACGTCCTGTTTGTTCGATGTGATGGCCATCTCCGAGATCTTGATGTTGATCAGAGAAAGGATGAAGAGGAAGAGGATCGCGATCGCTCCCACATACACTAGGATGTAGACCAGTCCCAGCACCCCTAGTCCCGTGTAGAACAGGTAGATGCTCACGTTCACGTAGAGCAGGATCAGGTAGATGATCGAGACCACCGCGTTTCTACTGAAAACCACACAAAGGGCTGTGATCACGCTCAGGTACTCAAATACTACGATCAGGCTGTTGTTTAGCTCCAGAGGAGTGTTGAATAGCTCGATTAAAAACATTATTTTTCTTTTTTGCCGAATGTTCGGAAGGGTTTGTCTCTGTTGTTCTTGACATCCGCCTTGGGCGGACCTTCGTTCTTAATTGGAATTGAACCAATGACATAGCATTAACAGTGCTGTGTTTTACCACTAAACTATAAGAACCCGGGCTTACTTATAGAAGAGAATAGTAAGTGAAAAGAGCCTGGAGCTATGATTGTAGCGCAGGGCTGTTGAATGTGTGAAGAGCTGGAGGTGTAGAAGTGATTCACTCGATTGATGTGGCCTTCATACTGTGGTTCTCGTTCACGAAGATTTGGTTTGACTCTAGGAAGTCTGGCTCTGAAAGGTTAGCCACAGCTACTGTGTTTTTGTTCTCTAGCCCGTAAACCAGTTGGTTGTACACCACGTAGAAGAACAGCACTAGTGAGATCAGTGAAATGATTGACCCGAAGCTTGATACGTAGTTTCATCCTGCGTAAGCATCTGGGTATTGAGGAATACGACGTGGCATTCCTTGTAGCACTACAGTCTCTATAATTACCCTCACTACTTTTGAGTAGCCCATCTATACGTCGCAGCAGTTTGCTCTGTAGACCTGTTAGGCTAGCTGACTTCGGCCTACCCCGCTCAATAGAAATTCCGGCTTCACAAGTTTGCAACCAATTTATTTAAGGAAGGTTCCTTATCGAAGGTGCCGCTATGGGACAACCTACTTACGGGATTGAAGCTCTAGCCCATATCTTATTTTGTACGCCCCTTTGTCCTTTCAAGGGGAGATTGCGCTCTAACGGGGTTCTCGTAATGGCGTACTGGGGTAAGGGTCTATTATGCTGAGTAGGTTTATTAAAGAGTTTCTGGAGTAGATCATGTGTTGAAATAAGGACAATCTTCGAGCACTAATTTGAGTTGGCGTGTCTCATGTCTTATTACGATGGCGTTTGATCGTTGTGGGTAATCCCTGCAGTTTGCATATGGCCATCTTTGAATTAGGACTTCTCTCCTAATGCATGCATTGGCATGAATGTGAGGTTTGTTCCGATGAACAGTGTGTAGAATTGAATTTGTGCAAGTCTCTCGTTGTAGTAAAGTCCTAGTACTTTAGGGCTTCAGAAGTAGTATCCTGCGAATAGCGAGAATACGGCTCCCAGTGATAGAACGTAGTGGAAGTGCTGAGTCTATTTTTCGTTAAACTCCTGGACTATATCTTTATCTAATACTTTAGAAAGCCAAGCTACCTTCGTTCATTGTGGGTTCTGGTATCGAATCCAATCCAAGAGAAAACGGGCATATACCCGATTTTCGGGACTACCACCCGGTGTTGTTTTATACTTTCGAATCTCGATAAATGGCTTTATCTTAGAAACCCGATAGAACTTCATATCCGAATAGAGACGGTTGGCCATGAAATACTCATAGATCGGTATCATGTTTTGTACAGATTGAAATTTGAATAGAATGCTATGTTTCTCCACCCTACCCGATCGATGTGACCTTTCGAGTATGTACGGTTTCGCTCCAGGGATTACATAGTCTAAACACAGCCTTTTTGAATATTCATTTAGTCTGAATTCGAGGCTACACTCAATTCTGTTTCCATTGTAGTTAAAGGTAATGGATCCGTCTGTATCCACCAGTCCCGCGAGATAGGGGTCATTGGCGGGGATTTCGTAGTCCGCCTCCTTGAACTGGATATTTACATAATCACAGGACTCTTTAAAGCCCTTGATTCTGAGCCGCATAAGGCCATTCAGTTTCAGAATTAAATACCTCATTTCCGGATAAGTGGAGACGATGTATTGGCTATATGGCTTGTTTCTTACGGCGTGGATTCTCCCGAAGTGGAGTTGGTTCTGTATGTGTGTCAATATCCGTATATCACGGTTGTGTAGCTTTATACGGATTGCCCTTAATACACGTTCACCATTGAGATTTCGGATGTCAAAGTTCCCGCCCCCGTCCAGAATTCCGGCTAATCTTTTAAAGAAGTCTTCTGAGGGGCCGTTGGAACTCACGCTTGAGTTAGATAATTGACGTATAGTCTCTGAGAATCCGCTTGAGCGTTTTCTGCTGATTGTATATACAAAGGACGTGCTTAGAGCATTGTTGTTATTTTCACTATCTTTGTTGCACAATCAAGTGCTCACATCTATGGGAGTATTTCCTTGAAGATTCGACCCGAGCGGGAGAGTCCTGACCGGACTCTTATACACAAGAAATAGTAAACAACAAGCTAGGTATATAGTTTCCAGCATATAGTCAATTGCAGAAGGGTTGACCCCACCTGAGGCTAATTGTCAACCTTTCTGGCCCGTTTGAGCGACTACGTAGTATGTATCGTGGAAGGCGATGTCTAGGCTTGCGTTGGCAAGAGCCACTCCTGTAACTCCTCCTACTGTGAATAGGAAGATGAACCCTAGGGCGTAAAGGAATGGTGTTGTGAATCTAAGAGATCCACCGTATAGTGTTGCTCGTGTTTAACCTTGAACCATCTCAGGTTCTTGATAATGAATTTATCATAGCTAGTTAAATAATGTTACCATCGCTGGCACTGTTGGATTATACCTTATGTTTTCATACCTGTCTGGGTTAGAAAACCTGGGGCGTCTAATCTCTACGCTTTTACATGTATATTTCTATACATGACTTAGTTCGGCGATTGTCTCTATTTCATTTCCATTCTCAAATAGAGGTTTCTCCCGAGTTTGCCCCAATATTGATCCGTATAAAAGGATCTAGTAATTTACTACAACTTTGCTATGTAGCGCAGTCGAGCTCGAAGCTCTGGATTACACCCGCGGGTACGAGCACCCTCACTTTAGAAGGTGAGCCCATAGACCTTAGTCTAATACCCTGTTTGGCTGTAAATTCGAATAAATTCTAGACGCATCTCGGATCAACACTTGTCGACCGGCTTAGGGATTCTTGCTAAAGGAATGTTCCAGTCAACTGAAGATTTTTACTCCTGTAGGAATAGCGATAATCATTGTGGCACTTGTGAAGTATGCTCTTGTGTCTGTGTCAAGTCCTACTACGTACATGTGGTGGCTTCATACACAGAATCCAAGGAATCCGATACTTGCCATCGCATATACCATACCTAGTTGACCGAAGACAGGTTTCTTGGCGTATGCACTAACGATGTGTGATACGATTCCGAACCCAGGAATAATTAGGATATAACATTGCTTTTGAGCCCCCAAACCTTGTCAGGTTGGCGACCCTAGAAGGGAAAACCTTCTACAAGACGTTTTACCGTCTTGATAGGACTTTATCTTGTGTATTTCAGTCTCTCTTGAAACTCTTGAATCTTTTTGAACCCTTCTGGCTTGACGTGCGCCCTGGACTGAATAAGAAGATAGGCCTTTCGACTCCACATATAGTGGAGTCTCTTGTTACTGATTAAAGGATAGTGGTCAAGGTAGTTCACTGCCCGTTTAAATGCACTAAAAGACGTGGTCTCCAGGTGGTAGGTTAATGGTGTCCCGTCCTTATTTTTATGTAGACGTTCTCCGATGGAAACCCCCTTATTAGTGGGCCCCGCAAGAAATTGCTGAATCGCCTCTAAGATCTCTCGGTCTTTTTGGACGATTCGAAGTTTGAGTCTTGCTTCGGATTTAGGTACACAAATCCCTTTCACCTTTGAAGAAATGACTTTTATCTGGAAAGAGCCATTTGAGTCGATAAACCCCGCAAGCCAGTGGTTATTAAAGTCCGTGGACGTGCTCATGGTGAAGGCTTGAGCATCCTTAGATTGTTTATGGTTGTTTAAAAGGAGTTGTGCCTGGTTAAACTTGGTCACAGTCCTTAGTTTGCCATTTATTAAATCTAGAACCCTACCGATTCCATCCGAGTGGGAAACGACGTATTTTAAGGCTCTATTATACTTGTGTACCGAGCCATAGCCGATGTGTGCTTTAAGTCAATAGGCGGCGGAAGCGTCTTTTTCATCATAGGGGATGACTAACTGACCTATATTGGAGAGATGACCCTCTCCATCGATAAGGCCTGCGAGGTAGTGGCCTAACTCGACGTCGTTGAAGGGTTTTTTTGAATTCAAGGTATGAACCGAAATTGGTCTATTATAATCAATATTTACACTGCTACATAAAGTCTCTGAGATTCTCGTATTCAGGAAGGAGCATCCGGCTAAAAGCAGGTTCAAGAAGGCACCACCCACAGGATGGGGTCCCCCATTGACTGTGAACCTGCTCAGTACGATTATCTGCTGATTGTCTCATCTGCGCGACTTTGTTACTATGTCCCAATCTCGGATGGAGTATTCGCGAAGTTTCGAGATCTTCCCAGCATATGGTAGCATTAACCCCGAACAGAGTCCGAGGTCCGCTGTGAAAGCGACGAGGCCTATAAGGTTGACCTCGGGGTGTCCAAAGAATCAGAATAGGTGTTGGTATAGGACAGGGTCTCCTCCAGAAGCAGCCTCGAAGAAGCTTGTGTTGAAGTTACGGTCTGTCAGTAACATTGTTAGTCCACTTGCCAGTACTGGCAGTGAAAGAAGTAGCAGAACGGCAGTAATCACGATAGCTCATGAGAACAGTGTCAGCTTTGAGTATGTGATTCCGTTCGTACGCATGTTCATCACTGTAACGATGAAGTTGATTGCTCCAAGAAGTGAAGAGATCCCGGAGATATGAAGTGAGAAGATCACCATATCTACACTAGGTCCTGAGTGTGATTGGATGCTTGAAAGAGGTGGGTATCGAAGCGTCACTATTTCTTAGCTTAAACGACCGCACGGTCCCGAATTAAGCTTGTTAACTTTAGTCTCTGAGGCAGAAACTGCCTGCGTATACGCTATCCGCCCAAAATATTGAAGAATAGTCGTATTTGCATATTTTAACATTTTTTGACTGCAAACTCTCTACAGTCCATCCAGTTCCGGCACCTGTCTCTACAAGTGTAGAGGCCACAGCAAGCAGCAGTGAAGGAACCAGAAGTCAGAAACTGATGTTGTTAAGTCTGGCTAGACTCATATCCGCACATCCTAGCATAAGAGGTACGAGGTAGTTCGAAAATCGATAATTTCTGGACTATATCTTGATCTGCAAGGATCCATTACGTGTAGTCTCTGAGGGTCCGTTTCCGGGCCCTGCCAGTATATATTCCCGGCATAGGGTAATGTGGAAGCTAGGGACTAGCGCGGCAACTTGCATGTTTGCATGGTCGTCGGTTTCATTGTTTTTAACAAGTCCACCTGACTTTACCGAAGAATCCCACGGCCATAGGCATCACGAGGAAGAAGATCATGAAGATCGCATGAGCACTAATTACAACGTTAAATACTTGTCCGTTGTCGGCCAGGATTTGTGGAGTAGGTCCGGCGAGCTCCAGTCTAATGATTAGACTAAGCCCTGTACCGATCAGCCCAGAAAAGACGGCGAAGATAAGGTAAAGGATCGCGATATCTTTACAGTTGGTACTGAACAATCATCTGGTGATGAATTTGTTTGACATTCAAGTCAAAACTACAATCGAAGAGGGGGCTGTAGAAAGGGAGTTACACATGTGGGCAGTAAGAGGAGATAGGATTTGAACCTATATTAATCAGATTTGCAATCCAATCGCTAAGCCATATAGCACACCTCCGGTTACTTATACGCAGGCCAAATGAGCGGCAACGAAGGGGATTTCCTCGGTGCATAGCCAAGCTTCCACCAAGGTCGCCCATTTACGGGGGTCCGTCAAGCCTCGGACGGTAAACGCTCAAGACGAGGGTCGGCCCAGGTTTCGGTAGCCCCAGTTCCTGCCAACCGCACCCAATACCGCACTTTACGAGTTTCGCAAGGGGTCCCGAGAGTCCAGGCGCCTTTCGGGCACGTGTTGCAAAGTTGAGCGCGAATACACCCAGTCCTTGAGGTTCCCACGGTTTACGTACACTAGTTACACTGCTTTCTTACCCATGAAACCGCAATATCGCTGAATCCGGGCATAAGCCCGGGAAAGGGGTCTAAGGATCTTGAATGCTACACTTCGTCGTTCCGGGCGATGTTTGCTTTGGTCTAGCCATTACCCATCGCGGACGAGCTTCGACCATTGCTGTCTACACTCTAAGGCCTCGCGCTACTCGCTATTCCTTCACGCTCTTCACCGGTGTTTGGCTTTAAGGCGAGTCAAACCTTGGCAACAACCATGAGACCTGCCACTGCCTAGCTTCCACATTCTTGGGGCCAGTCTCAAAGGGTTTGAGCGCTCAAGCTCGAGCATAGTGGTGTGCAAGGGGGAGTGGACGATGAAGATGTCCGGCTGTTCCGGGAACTATGTTGTGGAAAGGCTCTGACGGAGAATCTGTTCAAAGATGTGTGAGGAACCACCCCCTTCGGGGGGTCGATCCGTTTACCTCCCCTTCGGGTTGTATCTGGCCTATGCCAGCCATAAGCATCCTTGCGACCTGATCCACCCGGGTGTCAGTCCAGGTAGGCGCGAGTGCTCTCCAAGCTTACCTCCCAAGCCTCCAATCCCATTCCGAGCAACTACCACGGGAATCGGGAATACCGTCCACGCTAATCGTCCGACAGGTCTAAAGTCCTTTGGATTTAGGGGGAATCTCAAAGATTGGGGGCCATCTCTGCTCAGGTCCCAGGTAGGCCCTTCGGGCAGAACGTCCACTTCTGGACCCTCGGCGAAGTACACATAAGCTTATCCGGGTTCTACGGTTTCGCACTAAGGGTTATCGACAGAGCATTAGTCCAAATCGCGGTTTCTAGCCTCGGAGCGAGGATCCGCCCCATGCCCCTATCCAGAGGAGCCAGGCCCTCCCGCAGAGGCGAGTAAGTTTAGGTCAAGTAGGAATAGTAAGAGAATGTGTGGCGTGGCTATACTAGCAGCACGAGTCCCATGAGGAAGACGAGTGTGTAAGGGATGCTAAACAGGTATGATAGCAGGACGAAGAGAACGCCAGTGAGCAGGTACACGGAGAAGTGTAGGAGAGAGCCGGTGGAGAGTCTGATGAAGTTGTAAACGACGACGTTGAGAGAGTCGTAGATTCCCCGAGGACCGAGCACTTGAAGAGCACCCTTGTCGACGAACTGGTTCAGTTTGAAGCCCAGAGCGAGGTTGGATCTCAGGATGATGTTGTTGAGGATTTGGTCCAGCATGAACTTGTTGTTGAGGAATCTGTAGATGCCTCTGAGCACGCTGTTGTTGTACACGTGGATCAGCGAGTACTGGAACTCGTAGATCACAAGCACCGAAAGAGTCCCCAGAATGGTGAAAACCAGAGGCAGCACCTTAAGAGTAGTGTCGATGGACAGCTCAGTGTCTACGATAGACAGGTTGTCCGGGTGAATGAAGATGCTGTTGAAAGGAGACCCGAAGCCAAGGTAGATGTCCCGTGTGAGGTACCCCACGAAGATGGACGCGAAGCTCAGGATGATCATGGGCACCAGCATGAACCAGCTGGACTCGTGCATGTTGTGGTACACGAATCTGCTTGCGTTGGGCACGCTGTAGAACACGAGGTACAGCAGTCTGATACTGTAGAGAGTCGTGAGTGTGGCAGAAGACAGAGAAAGTCAGTACACGATGTACCCCGAGATAGTGTACACCCCGATTGTGGACTCGATGATGATGTCCTTAGAGTAGTACCCGGTCAGCCCAGGCAGCGCCATCAGAGAAAGAGACGCGATGAGGATCGCGACGTATGTGACTGGCAGGAAGTGGAGGAAGCCCCCGTAAGTACGGATGTCCTGGGACTCGGAGACCACGCTGTGGATGATGCTTCCGGCACTCATGAATAGCAGGGCCTTGAACATCGCGTGACAGAAGAGGTGGAACAGGCTAATGTTGTATGCAGAAAGACCGATGGCCACGACCATTAGCCCCAGTTGAGACATTGTCGACAGGGCGATGATCTTCTTGATGTCGTTAGTGGTGATCGCAATGATCCCGGCAATGATTGTTGTCAGCCCACCCAGTCATAGACAGACGAGCAGGATAGTAGGGCTGTACTCGAGGATGTAGGAAGATCTGATGAGGAGGTAGATCCCGGCACACACGAGACAGGCGGCGTGAAGTAGGGCCGACACTGGAGTGGGCCCCTCCATCGAGCTTAGCAGTCAAGTGTGCAGTCCGAGTTGGGCACTTTTACTAGTGGCTCCAATGACGAAACAAGCCATGATAAGGTTGAGGATGTCCGTGTTCATGAACTGGCTCAGCGCAAAGATTGTGTTGTAGTTGAGGGAACCGAAGGCTCACACGAGGATCATCAGACCGACGCTGAGGAAGGTATCTCCGAACTTGTTCATTAGGAAGGCCGACAGCCCCGATTTCATTGCGGCAAGTCTTGTGAACCAGAAAGAGATCAGCAGGTAGGAAGCGACTCCGATGAACTCCCATCCGACAAACATCACCAGGTAGTTGTCCCCGGTCACGAGGACAACCATGAAGCCAGTGAACATGGCCAGGATGGAGAAGAAACGCGGTTGGTGCGGGTCGTGAGACATGTAGCCCAGAGCATAGATGTGCACCAGGGAAGACACTGTCAGCACGGGGATGAGCATGGACACAGTCAGCTCGTCGATGATGAAAGACCAGTCTACCTCGAGGTACTCCACAGAGATCCATTTCGCCACGTTAACCGTGTAGATGTTTCCGTTGATGATCACGTCGTAGTACAGGTAGTACGCCCCGAAGGCGGCGATCACGATTGTTGCTGTCGCAACTCTACCACTTCATGTGGCCCCGAGTCAACGACCGAGGAACCCCGATGCCAGGGCCCCCAGAATAGGGAGGAAGATGACTACAAGGATCATTAGTTCTCGATGCTGACGTTACCTCTTAATCTATAGTAGCTGACCAGGATGCTTAGACCGATGGCACTTTCTGCCCCGGCGATGATGATGATGATGATGCTGAAAACCAGGCCGTCCACATCCTCGAAGGCGAAGGCCGTGTTAAGGATGTTTAGTGTCAGGCTCAGGAGCATGATCTCGATCGAGATGAACAGGAGGATTATGCTCTTTCTGTTGAACACAAACCCCAGGAACCCGATCAGGAATAGGGTGATGCTTAAAACCATTTGTTCTTGAAACGAAGGGGGAGTCTCTATCGCGTATAAGTAATAGAATATTACAGAAATAAAGAGTTTGATGTTGGCTCAGTGCAATTGCTATTCAGATGTATAATACATGCGAATCAAACGGCGAACATACGAAACGTGTGTGTAGCTAATGTGGTGAACTCGTGAGTATGTAATGGTAATCAGAACCAGAGTTCAGGTTAAATACCTTTCGAAGGGAGCTCCTCCCGATTCTGGTCGAGCTATTACGAATATTAGGTAGTAGGAGGATATAATCGATCCCCCTAGCTGAAGATATTTAGTTGGTTATTAGTGTAAGCCCAATCACGTTGACAATGAAAGAGCGGTCAAAAGAGGGAATCCCCTTTTCAGCAGTAGGGAATCTTCGTCAATGAGCGAAAGCTTGAACGAGCAATCTGAAAAAGTGGAAAAGTACAACACCCTGAATGCGAATTTATTAATAGGTTGTGCTAAATGAGTTAAATAAGAAGCTTTAACAAAGAGATGAATAATGATCGTCACTTTGAAATAGTCCTTACCAAAAGGCGTGCCAGCAGTAGCGGTTAGACGTCGAGGGCGAGTAATGCACATTAAAGGCTTAAAGAGTTTGTAGAATTGTGGCAGTGACTGTCACTAGAGTAATCCCAACAGATGCATGAATTATAAGAGTAATGGTTAAATATAGTAATACTTATAGGACAACCGGTGTAAATGCATCTTTGGTTTACTGACATTGAGGAACGAAGGCTAGAGTAGCGAAACGGATTCGTTACCCGTTTAGTTTTAGCTGTAAACGATGAATGTTATTTTCGAGAAGTGAAAACGCAAACATTCCGCCTGAGGAGTACGATCGCAAGGTTGAAACTCAAAACAATAGACGGTGTAAGTTTATACACAGTGGATCATGTAGTTTAATTCGATAATCCGCGAAAACCTTACCATTCTTTGTATTCCATCCCCGGGATGGCAACAAGTGTTACATCGCTGTCTTTAGTTCATGCCGTGAGGTATTAGGTTCAGTCCTCTAATGAACAAAATCCGAGTCAATAATGGATTATTGAGCTAGAACACATATACGGTGTTCTCCAGGTCGGGTTAAGACAAGTCATCATGACCTTAATAGAATGGGCTATATACGTGATACAAATGTACATACAAAATCGAGTCAAATAGCGATATAGGACAAAAGATATAAAGTGTATAACACATTAATATAGCTGTATATTATATAAAAATGTGAATCGCACGCTGTAACTCGCGTGCGTGAAAAAGGAATTGTGAGTAATACGTAATCTAGCACATTACGGTGAAACCTTCTCTTACGCGTACTAATCACTCATCATTCGCTTGAAGAATTTACATATTGAAGCATATGGAACGCAGGCCCCGCCCCCTCCGCAATTTGGGGGATCGCCACGTCTGCTGTTCAAATATACCATGTACTAAATTCGACAAGTGAGAAGTTGAAATAGGTTGTGGTAGAGGAATCTGCCGCGGGCCATAATTTTATCTTGACTATCCTCCCCCCCGTTCTTATAGCTTAGTGGTAAAGCGTTAAACTGAAGATTTAATTACATTGGTTCGATTCCTTTTAAGAACATGCCAGTCTCTGGACTCAAGGGGTATACCTTTATACCTAAAAAATCAAAACAATGAACAACATCGTACTATTAGGAAAATACATCGGTAGCGGTATCGCTACAATCGGACTAGCTGGAGCAGGAGTAGGAATCGCCATCGTATTCGCAGCCCTTATCAACGGAACAAGCCGTAACCCTCAACTAAGAGGTGTTCTATTCCAACAAGCCATCCTAGGGTTCGCTCTAAGTGAGGCCACAGGACTCTTCTGTCTAATGATCTCATTCCTTCTACTTTACGCAGTTTAATAAAGGTTTGGACGGATCACCGACCAGTCAATCCCAAATCTAACTATCCTCTCATCAGATTACTCAAAGTCCAAGATCCCACCCACGAGGGATAACCAAGGGCCTAACCCCCGAAGGGGGTGGTAAACGGACCCTACCCCGAAGGGGGTGGTTAATAACGGATCGAACCCCGAAGGGGTGAACACATAAAGCCGACAAGATCCGCAGAATGTCCAAATGCAGTGCACACGAGCCGTTCTCCCAGCTACAAACGTGAATTTCAGTCTAGCAAAGCTGGGGAGGCGGATAGTCAAAGTAGCTCGCCAATAAACCCGCACGAGGGGTCGTTCTCCGGCGAGCGTTCTCCAGCAATGAGCCCTGCCGAAGGTCTAAAGAGCTTTCAAGCGTCGTGAAACCACATACCTGAAGGACCTTGGGCTTCGGACTTTGCCCGTGCTTTAAGGCAACCATTTGGAGCACTTCCCCAAGGAGTGCATGTGAGGTCTCACCATAATCTCAAGAGGGGTCCACGAGCCCTTGAGCGTTGCGATTCTGGCGTCGAAATGCGTCGAATAGCGATCCGCGGACTCCTAGCAGCCGTACTTCGAAAAGTGTATTCTTGAAGAAAGCCTCTTCACTGTAACTCAAGTGCATCTACCTTGAGATCCGGGGTGAAAGTCCAAAGTGGACTAGCTTAACTCGAGGATCTCAGGCGGGTAGACATTCACGTAAGTCGATCTCCTCCCACGGGGCGCCACCTGGCTTAACCGCATGTGCAGCTCCTGCGAGATCAGAAAATCCAGGTAAACAAGGCTTCAAGGACAACCTGGATTCTTGAAAGCAGTCCAGGGGAAACAGCCGCGAGGTACCCGAAGGTTGCCTCCGCGTGTCCAGGCCTCCCCATCGTCCCCATGTGTAAGTGCAGCAAACACGATCCGCAGACAATACCGATGGAAACCTAACTGTTCCGGCCCTTGGGCATCTTGATCGTAAGCACTTTGAGCGCTAGATCCGGTAGGTCGAGCTTTGTTTTGTGGGCCAAGTAAGGCCGTGGGGGTTTTACGTTCGAGGTCGTTACTCGATAAGTGGTGTAGCAAGTATCTTCTTTGCTAAGTTCGAAGCATCTGTCTATAAAGCGGAGCCGGTAGTCTAGGGCAGTTTGCATGTCCGGGCTCCGCATGACGTGTGCTAGAGGCCTACGTAGTTGCCGGGGTTTATTTTTGCGGGGTAAGAGCTAATGCCCCCCCCTAACCCCCCCCACAGGGGGGGAAGTAAGATAGGCGGGAGTCCCATGGATGGCGACTAAGATGGACCGCTCAGAATGAGCACCTTGGCCTGGAGCCATCCCAGAGCTCGATGTTTGACGAGTAGTGTCCAAAGGATAGATTCTCCTTCTTGAGCCTGCGAGACGTTTTTGCACGGGTGTAGGGGGAACTCGAGCTTCCGGAGCAACGGCTTTCGTGGCATTTGGTTTCCGCGGTTGCGGGGAAACGCGGGGTGTAAAGGGATTGCCGAGGGATCGGCAATGGATGTGGTCTCCCGGGGAACATGGCTAATGCCCCCCCCATACCCCCCCCACAGGGGGGGTTAGCATACATGCCCTACACCAAGGAGTAAGCACTTCGACAGGGACCCAGGCAATTGGAAAGTGCCAACAAAGGAGGCAGGGGATCCAGTACGCAACATTGGAAAGGTAGCCCTGCCCCAGGGTCTACAGTACCCGAGCTTGCTCGGTGGTCAAACACTTGGCTCTTTAGGTCCTAGACCCACGATTTAGTTTAGCAGGGGCGGACCGGAGTAGGCCTCGTCTGGCAGCCCTTACCTAAGGTGATAAACCCGAGCTTCGCTCGGTGAAGCCACCAAAGAGCCTGGCGAGGAACCAAGCAGTGTACCGCGAATGACGTTCTCGCGACATGGTCGCCCTTTGCCCAAGGTTTCGTCCGTCTCGGGGCGATGTACCCACCGAACTCGCGCATCAACTACCACGGGATACGGGTTCTTGGCCACCCAGACTAACAGCAAATGGCGGTTCTTTGCAAGATTTGAAGCACACGAATCGAAGGCTAAAGCCGAGGTTCTGCATAGTTGTAAGATCTGCGAGGGGTTCCGGTCTATTGGGAGAAGCAATCCTGCCCCCCCCTAACCCCCCCCACAGGGGGGGTAATGTGAAGAGAACCCCGGAGGGTTGGACACATCAGCCTACCAAAGATTTCGTGCTAATGGACCTACAAGGAAAGAGAATCTGACCACGAAAGCCGTCGCCAAGGAAGTCGAGTAGAGGTAAGGGCCAATGGAGGGCGTAGTCGGCAGCACTGGCAAAGGGCTCCGGGCTATAAGTAGTGTAGCAAGCCTTCTGGCCCTCTTGAGATATGGGTCACACGAGGGAGTCGTCTGATCGCGGCCTACATTAAACTCATACCCCCAAGACCATCCCGGATGGCCCCAGCACTCCGCGTCGCTGCAATCTGCTCCGCTCACCTGATAAAAGACAAACAACCATGAACAAAAACGTAATGTTAAACATTAACAGACAAGCCTACCAGGCACACCCATTCCATCTAGTGGAGAACTCTCCATGACCATTCTTCGTGTCATTCAGCCTCTTCGGGCTTGCAATGAACACATCTCTGACAATGCACGGGTACATCGGGTCAAGCATCTGAGTGATCCTTGGACTTGTGTGTGTGGCCTACTCAATGGGACTCTGATTCCGTGACGTCGTAGCCGAGGGTACATACCTGGGACACCACACTCTTGCAGTAAGAAACGGGATCAACCTAGGGTTCATCCTCTTCGTCGTGTCCGAAGTGATGTTCTTCTCCGGGATCTTCTGAGCCTTCGGACACTCCGCAATCAGCCCAACTGTCGAGCTGGGAGCCGTGTGACCGCCAATGGGTATCGAGGCCATCCAAGCCACAGACCTTCCTCTTCTAAACACAATCCTGCTGCTTAGTTCCGGGGCCACTCTAACTTACAGCCACCACTACCTAATCAACGGTAACAGAAAACACGCTCTACTTGGACTCGTGTTCACTCTTGTGCTCGCCATCTCATTCACCGTATGTCAATACATCGAGTACCGTACTGCCACATTCACCATCGCCGATGGAGTATTCGGGTCCGTGTTCTACATGGGAACTGGGTTCTAAGGAGCCCCACCTTCGGGTGCAAACAGGGAAAATTGCAAGGACATCTCCCACCGGAGACAACTTGCAGCCAAGCATAAACCGAGACAAGGCCCGCCGGGTTTATGAAGGTTCAACGACTAGTAGGTGCGCCCTCTCCGCAATAATCCTACCACGAAACCCCTGCAACTAATGAAATTAGTTGAAGACATAGTCTAATCACCCCCTAAGGGGAAAAGGATAAAGAGCCTTTTATTAAAAAAGTCCACGGATTTTATTAGTCCCACCTTCGGGTGCAAACAAGGTAAATTGGGTAAAAGCCTTAGGCCAATACCCAGCCAAGCATATATTAAATAAGAAAAGGGGTATATGAAGGTCTAACGACTAGCGGGCGCGTACCTTATTTACAAAACCTGCCACGAACACCTTGCAATTAACGCACTGCTTAATTGAAGATATAGTCTGAACCCATAGCAATATCGGGAAATTAGTGATAAAGAACACTAATGTTAACAAATTTGTACACGTAATCGTGGGAGGAATCATGCTAGCGGTAGCTCTTTGAAGAGTTTACAACTACCACTCGACGGACTCCCACCACCTAGGGTACCACGTATCAGCGCTGTACTGACACTTCGTGGATGTAGTATGACTATTCCTCTTCGTCGTAGTCTACTGATACGGGTCTTAACCCTCCCTTCGTCTGCACTTACTATCCTCGCATACAATGAAGAAAGCCGCACCAACAACCCAAATGAACTACGGATTATTTGCAATCTTGCTAGGATTTCTAGCGGTAGTCGGGCTCAACAACAAGAGCGTGGTGGTGGCTGTGTGACCAAAGGTCGTGAAACAGGCCAGTCTGCTCTTCTCGGTCCTGAGCCTCTACATCGTCATCGGCTGGTGATACCAGTACGAGACAAGCCAGAACGGCTTCCAACTGATCAGTCCGATCTACAACCTTTCGCTGGGTCTCGACGGAGTCTCTCTATGACTCGTTCTGCTGACAGCAATCATCATTCCGATCAGCCTGCTTTCCAACTGGAACAGCATCAAGATGGGGGTAGGGAAGTACAACATCCTGGTGCTTCTGCTAGGGATCATTCTGCTGGTGAACTACCTGTGTATCGACCTGCTTACGTTCTATATCTTCTTCGAGGCCTCACTGGTGCCGCTCTTCGTGCTGATCGGGATCTACGGGGCAAACAACAAGGAGAAGGCCGCGTACTACGTGCTGATCTTCACTTTCACTAGCTCGCTCTTCCTGCTGCTGTCGATCGTGGTGACGACATACATGCTCAACACGACGTCCTGTCTCATCTACTCGCAGTTCGTTCTATCACTAGACCTGCAGATCCTGCTGTGAATCGGGATCATGGTGGGGATCCTGGTAAAAACACCGTTATTCCCATTCCATGTGTGACTACCTGTGGTGCACTCGGAGTCTCCTCTGGGGGGGTCTATCATTCTGGCGGGGCTGATCCTGAAACTGACGGTCTACCTGATCATCCGTTGGATCCTGCCCTTCCTGGCCGAGGCCTCTGTGATCTTCTACCCGACGGTCTTCATCGTCTGTGTGCTGACCATCGTGTACACGAGTCTGACGACTCTGGCGCAGATCGACCTGAAGGTGATCATCGCGTATAGCTCCATCAGCCACATGGGAGTGTGTATCCTCGGGGTCTTCGCCAACAACGTCCTGGGTGTCGAGGGAAGCTACCTGCTGTCCCTGTCTCACGGGTTCATCTCGCCCGGGCTATTTATCGCCGTGGGGGGAATCCTCTACGACAGATACCACACACGGATCCTAATGTACTACCAGGGACTCCTATCCTTCATGCCTGTGTTCGCCCTTTACCTGCTGGTGCTCTCATTCGCCAACATCGGAACTCCGCTCAGTGGAAACTTCCTTGGAGAGTTCCTGAGTCTATCCGGGGCCTTCCAACGTTCTCCGGTGTTCACCACACTTGCCTCCTTCAGCATCCTTCTGTCCGCGACATACCAGATGAAGCTGACAAGCAGACTGACCGGGGGAATCAAGTCCCCCTACCTTAAGGTCACGAAGGACCTGACAAACAGAGAGTCGATCCTGATGCTATCCACAATCCTCCCTTGTCTCCTGATCGGGGTTTACCCCATCTTCATCCTGAAGAGCCTGTACTTCAACCTCTCAAACGTCATCTACCTGTTCTAGGCAACGACGCTCCACGCTTACTATCCTCCCACCCTACGCTTCTCGGGGCCTAGCCATGAACGTGCAAGGCAGCACCAGAGGCCCCTCGAGTGCCATGTCCGCAACCCAGGCCCGTGGCACATTAACCTGTCCGGGGATGTCCCGGGCGCCACGGTTCCCTCCATCCTTGAAGACCCTCACTAATTAAACGAAAGCTCTATTGCCCACTTTTAGTGGAAAACCTCTGGATGATGATGATCTACTGCTGTTCCAACAGTTTGATTGTAGAATGCTAACCCCGGTTAGGCCCTATCAGGCCTCCCTCCGGGTATCTATTCTTACCCCCCCTGTGGGGGGGGGATGGGGGGGGCATAAGGAGATATCCCGCAAAGATATACCTCAGCAACGTGATCCAGACCAGGACTCGCTAAGCTCTAAATCTCAAATCGAGCCTAATCTCATATTCGCAAAAGCTCGGCTCCCGGGGTTGTCTTTGGTACAAAGGCCCTCGACAAGGTTTCGCCACCGAAATCTAGCCGACACCTGCAGGGAACGATATGGGCGTACCGAATCTATAGACGTTCCGACTCGGACTAGCGATGTTGGCTGCCATCTCCGACCGCGGGGTGTATCGCGACCTGGGGAACTCCACATCTAGACCCCGCTCTAAGCTTGGTCTGCGAGACCTGATTTGTGGCGATCTGGATTGTCCGGTCTTAGGAGGTCTCGCGGTTATCTACTGCGAGTACAGGAGTCGCCACGACCTCCTAGCAGCATTTTCAGAGAATCCGGGTTCAGTTCGGACCTACTCGGGTTGAAAGGTGAATCATGGGGAGATTACATTCAACAGTGGGCCAGTAGAGGCCACGGCTTAGTCCCTCGCCCACTGTGTTTCAGAGGCCAAAGCAAGACATGGCGGGCTCGGTCGACCTTGATGCAGTCGTTCTTGAAACGTGTAAGCCAAAAGGGGAGCTTACCTTTATGCCCACGGGCTCTCGCGGACGCGGGTTTGATGCATCCTCACGAGAAACTTCCTGAAGAACTTCCCGGAATCTTAGCTCGGCCCAGGTTCCAATCGGAATCGACAAAGACCCCGAGGAGGAAATCACACAGCAAAGTTTGCCACATGGCGCCGCTTGACGCCGCCGATAACTGGCCTCCAACGGTAGTTGGACCCTTAATACCACTAGATTGATTTGGGACCTTGAGGCTCTCCATCATCTGTATGCAGGCTTTTACCCAAGATATCCCCAGTTTATAGGGTAAGTCTAAGTTTTTTAGAGGGGCTTTTAAGGTAACCCCCCCTTGGGGGGGGGTATGGGGGGGGGCATGAATGATTATCCGGGGCGACCGATTAACCCACCGGACAGTGCAGAAGCACCCGATAAGGAACCCCTATAGGTGTGCCCTCTTGAAGAGCCCTGTGCCCCACATCCAGCGAAGCTGCCACGTGCTCCGAGAACCGCGGTCGGAACTCGAGGTGCCAAGACGTAAGGGAACTAACCGCTCATCCCCAACCGGTCGTCTCGCGGGCTATAAGTAATCAGCGAATATAAGTTAATGGTAGACTCAATGATTTCCAATCATAAAGTATCTGTTCGAGTCAGATTATTCGTAACTAAGCGCTAGCATCCCAAGTATGCGATAAACACCAAAATGACAAACTTACTTCTGAACACAATCTTCAACGACGTTCCTAAGCCATGGGGAATCTACTTCCAGGACACAGCCACAGCTATTGCCGAGGGAATCCTTGAGCTACACGATATCATCATGTTCTACATGATCATTGTGCTGACACTCGTAACATACATCCTGTACAGCATCGTCGTGACATTCGGAAAAAACCCGATCTCATATAAATACATGATCCACGGAACTACTCTAGAGGTGATCTGAACAATCTTCCCTGCAGTAGTGCTAATTTTCATCGCTCTTCCATCTTTCGTGCTTCTGTACCTAAGTGACGAGGTGATCGACCCTGCGATGACCATCAAGGCCATTGGGTACCAATGATACTGAGTCTACGAGTACTCGGACTTCATCAACGACAGCGGAGAGACAATCCAACTGGAGTCCTACATCATTCCTGACGACCTTCTTGAGGAGGGGCAACTTCACTCACTTGACGTTGATAACAGACTGGTGGCCCCTATCGACACACACATCCGTTTCGTGGTGACTGCCAACGACGTTATCCACGACTTCTTCGTGCCTTCACTTGGAATGAAAATCGACGCCTGTCCAGGTAGACTGAACCAGACAAGTGCCATCATCCAGAGAGAAGGTGTCTTCTACGGACAATGTAGCGAGCTGTGTGGTACTGCCCACAGTAACATGCCTATCGTGGTTGAAGCAGTTACTCTTCCAAAATTCCTGGAGTGACTAAACGAGCAATAGAGACCTCTCGCAACAACTCTTACTATCCTCAATACCCCCAGATTGCCCACCACAAAAGGGTTCCGATAAAGTGTTTAGGTTATACCTAACCTGTTCCCTGCACAGGTGGTAGCTGGCTGCAGTTCTTGTCCACCCCGAGATCCCGCTGTGGGATCCTCCTTCGGAGGACCCTAAGCGATGTTTGAGACTCGGAGTCCTTTCGATAGTACTTTTGCTAAGCTCTTTAGCATTCGATCAAGCGTGGTCTTTATTCACGACTTGTGGTCCGCGATTTCTTGTTGATGTCTAGTGCGGAGGCGAGCTTCTCGCAGATTTAACGACCTTTCTGGGTAAGGCTCTTCAGCTTGCATCTGTGGTTCACGTCTAGGAGCTCGCAAACTCTTCGTCTGGTCTTGCTCTAGATATGCCTTCTGGTCGAAACAGCTTTGATCTCAATTTAACGTTTAGCGTATTGTTATTTTGTTGGGAGGAGGCTGTCGATTTTGTACTCTGCTCCTGGTTTGTGCTGGGGTTTCTCCGCAGCCGGATGCGTCCTCTTGATGAAGTCCCGTGGGGGAGTTTCGCGTTGGCGAGTAAATGGCTTTGGTTCTAGTATAACTTCAGGAGAGCTTGTTCGACCCTTCCTCTCCGTTGGCTCTGGCCTTAACAAGTTTCAGGAAGGGTCTTTTAAGACTAAGGTTCTCGGCCTCTGGCCTTTGAATAAATCCCCGGCAAATGGGGTCAGGCGCGTCGGGTCTAGCATCTTCGTCCATTCTCGTCCCGTGGACATAAGGTAGATGAAACCTCCTTGAGGTACACCCTTGACATTCCCGGCTCGGAAATCTAGTCGATTGATGTGGCCTCCCCGAGTCTAGGCTCTCACTTTCCTTGTTCCGCTCCTGGAGCTCGACAATCCTCCATCTAGAATGCTTTAGTGGTGCGACTTTAGCTCCACCGGTCTAAACCTGGTGAATAGGTCTCCTAGCTACTGTAATCGCTGATCCTTCAGCGGATCTGGATCTTCATATTGCTTCAGGTCTTTAACACTTGATGTACTCCTCTGGAGTAGCTCCCCGTCGTTTAGCTAGGTGAGATTCCCCTTGCATTTTGCTCTAAAGGTTTGTTGCCGGAGGGTAAATCTGGTTCTCCAGCTGTTTTGGGACCTAGCTGTTTGAAGGACGGCCCCCGATGTCCGGGGAGTAGTTTAGTTGGCATTATTTTGTTGGTCTCACACCTGGTTGTTAAGAGTATCAGAACGACGGGTCTTCGATAAATACGCCTTTTCAGGCAGATTACGAGATCTCGCCGTTGTTCATGGCTTCTAACTCAATGCTCGTTGCACCGGTTACGCCGGGTTCTCCCTGCATGGGCTTCGCCAGGAGGGTGTGATTGGAAAACCCTCTTCGATAATTGCCAATGAGTGTCCTCGAAGATTTTAGCTTGAAGTCCGCTGTCGTTAGTGTAACTTTCGAGCCTCACGGATGGTATACAGTGGGACAGGACTCCTCAGGAGGCTCTGGTGCATTAAGCACCCTTCGCGAGTGCGGCCATCCATTTGTGTGAAGTTCAAGGGAAAGCGATTCCGGATCGGCAGATTGGATCGCCGTAGTTCCCAACAACGTTCGCCGTGTTTAGAGGGCCGATAAGCTCACGCAAAGTCTTTTCGTAAGGGACTTTATGGGTTTATAGACATAGCCCGGCAAGAGGGCAAATCGCCACGTACCTTCCGGATGCCGGGCGAAGGACCCCTTAGACGCTACTTCCAAGGAGCCTCGTGCAACCTTGTTCCGCAAAGACCACATAGCCGGCC